CGAGCCACTACTTGCGTGTGTGTAATTCATGGCAGTTTTTTATTATGGAGCTATTCTCTTTCTTGGATTTTCTTATAGGAGAAAGCGGTAAGTTAGTGCTGTTCTAAGGAAGTGGTAGCTGTTCCAGTACACAAAGAAGGTGGGTTGGGGCTTAGGAGGTATTTTGAACGCACGCTTGTTGCTTAAATATAGAAAGGGCTTGGCATTTCTATATTTGTGGGGGTTTCACATCACATTAGTCATTCCATTCCTTCCGGATAACCTAAAAGGTGCAGGCCCACTTAAGAATAGATGGGGTACTTTCTGATTTGAAAATAGGGTTATATTACGATGTATACGATGGGATATATAAGAAGAATAAAACAGGTTCTTCTCGTGAGCCTATTTTGTTTGATTGATCTTGCCATTTTTTTCTGGTAGGTAGGTCTGTCTTTCTCTGGATCCCGCTGAGGTGAAAGACATGAGACATACATAAAAAATCGTTTAGATCCGGACCGGGCTCTCGAAAGCTCATGTGACCGGAGGTGGGAAGATATGGGCTGGAAAAGCATGTTAATAATCACCGCAGGCCCTTATGCCCCGAGTGCTCCGCTTCGCCCCAGAAATGGAACTCACTTCCGGGTCAGTATGCGAAGAGAGGTCTCTCTTGTAACAGGAGTGAAGAATGACCCGACCCGGCCACAAGAAGACAGGCAGAGTGGTGGGGCAATGGTACCAGACGTTAAGGAGAGAGAAGTGAGTTGGTCTCGATGAGAGCCCAGGCGAGTCTCGTCTGTGATAGTCTAACCCGGATTAAGGATCTAGTTCCCTTCCTGGTCTGGGTTAGGGTTCCAAACCTGCCCTATCCCTTAAAGCCCCAGAGCTCGAGGTCTACTTATACCTAGATACATACAGCTTGCCTTATCACCATTTCAGAGCCAAGCCTCCTTTTCTGATAGAGGGGAGTGATAAAGAAATCGATTTTTTCGGATCGCCTAATTCAATAACTCAAAAATAGGTGGAGTTCGCCCTTTGAAGCATAGTTAAGTGTTGCAACAGGGGGCTTGTTCAGCGAACGGGAAGCAAAGTCTCCATACGAACAGGGAAGGCTTCGCTGCTATCCAGAAGATCCCCTTACTCTATACGGGTGCTAGCGCTTTACTAATATAATATCAAGTAAAGGCTCTTCTTCTGTTCTACGAATCTAACTAATCTATACTACTACTAACTATAGTCAGACTAGGTCTTCTAGAGTGAACTAGCATAGTCAAGTTTCTATATTTTGTGCTACTAGAACCATAAGCCGCACTATACTTGACTGAACCTCCTTACGCCGGTTCTAATAAAGCAATAAGAGAGGACTGACGCGTCAGCTTCGAGGGCGCCTTTTCCTTAAGCATTTCTTTCTCCATCTAAGGTCAGGGAAGAACCTGAGCGAAAACCCGCTTTCTTACCAATTAGAAGAAAGAAGGAGGATTGTCCAGTGAATCGCTAGGCTTCACCCGAAAGATTACCGATTTCGGCGGAGACTCTATTTTGACTACCCCGGTCCTGTCTATTTGCTGTTTTAGCGGAATAAGCAGTCTTGGTGCTTTGGGCGTGGCACTAGTCTGACTGTGCTTTCCTAGCCAAAGGCTATTCTTGATCTGATTTTGCCAGGAAGAAGGGCATGCAACAGGCAGAGTGATCTTTCTGTCATATCTTTATTATGATAGTCTAGTCTATTTTCTCATTTTTTAGGAATCCTTATAAATAGACTGTTTGTCTTAGTGTTCGTATAAAACTCTAAAAAGAGGTTGTTTTCTTGCAATTGAATCAAAAGGAACTGAACTTACCTCAAAGGGAGTGCAGCCGGTCTATCCATCATAACATAATATAGGAAAGTACGCCCTCTCCCTTGTCAACTCCGAACGAATGCTTAGTTAGCCGTGAATGAGAACTCTTGTTGCTTGTTGGCAGGTAGCTCCATGGTTGGTTAGCTCGAAAGCGAGTTCTTACTCTTTGACCTTCTTCGGTACGGCTATTAGTCTTATTAGAGTAGAGTGAGTAGCTGGGAATCTCTTCTTCCGCTTATTAGCGGTGTGACTGTGACTTTCTTCTTGAAAAGACTGCTTTCCTTTGAAAGAGCTGTGGGCATAGCGAAACTTTCTCAAATGCGGGATCGGGATTTCCTCTTGATGCGGTAGAAGAGGTCTAGTCTAGGTCAGTGCTTTCTTTTGCTAGAGAATATGTTGTTGTCGGCATAACCGATGCAGTTAGCTCAAAAGGGAGTTCAGTCACTTCTGGATCCCGATTCAATGATTGTTGAGTGAACGAAGCCAAGTCAGTAGCCAACCAGGGCTTGAGAGATGCGAAACCTTAATAGAATAGCGTAGCCAAGCCGAGAATCAGCTCTTGGTGGTTGGGGCTTTAGGAAAAGGCCTAACTTCCTTTCTTGTTCACAATCCCTTTCAGATTTTAGGGAAGAAGACGGTGCTATAGAATTGAAATACCTTCTTGTCGAAATAACCACGGGGATGGATGCCGCTCTCAAGTGGAATCAGTTTCAGTTGAATTTGCTGGTATCATAAATAAAGAAGTAGTGGATCCCGTTCACGGAGTTCTATGTCTGGGTTTCGGTGAAAGAGATAGAATAGAGATAGGGTGGGCAACTCCCTAGGCGGAGTCTCTACTCTGGTAAGGACCAAGTGACTTCATTAGCGTGGAGCTAGGCATGGTAAGCATAAAGTAGCGGTAGCGGTGTGACTTTCTTCGTGACTTGACTGCTAGACTGCTTTCCTTTGGCGGTATCGTATCTAAGAGGTAGTACTAGGACCTGGGCCTTCGGCTGGGAACTTCCTTCTAGAAGCAAGTGTAGCGAAGTCGGGGCTTAAGTAAGGCAGATCCTTATTCTTGGAAAGGTATCGAAGTCACTTCCGGATTAACTGATGTTGGAGTTCCAGTCGAAAGAGAAATGAGTTAGCTCAGGCTCAGGGCGTGAAATAAAATAGATAAGAAAGGCGATTCCTGATCTGAAGAGTTGAGTTGCTATAGTGGAATCTGTTGCATTTTGGAAGGCTCAGGTTTGGTGGTATATCCTTACTTATATAAGTCGTTTTGATCCCGGCTCCGAAAAATGGATTTAGGAAAGCTTCCACGTGACATCCTCAAGTTAGTCTTCTGCTTTCACTGTCTTCTCGAAAGCTAAAGGTAGTTCACCTAGGGGAAGAATTCGACTAAGCTTAGCCTTGACCTTGGCACCTTACCTTCTAATCCGCCTGCTTGGGAATTCGATGAAATAAAGAGGACTAGCTGTGAGCTTTGAGGAAAGCCTGTAAGTTATCTTTCGACTTCCCCCTTCTCTTCCTGGGGAGAGTCACTAAGTAAGGCCAGTCTATTAGGTGATCTGGAAGAGAAAGTGCTAATCTAATCACAACTCTTCTCTTATCCGCATGGTCTTGTTCAGCTGTCTTTCTCCTTGCCTTGGGTGGATTGGTTTTCATAGCCGGGCATACGGCATTACCGGTCGAATAAGCTGTGATTCCTGCTCGGCACTTGCTATAGAAGAAGCAGCAGTTAGCTCTAACACGGGACTGAAGTCACTTCAGGGGTTAGCTCTGCAAATGTTGAAAGAATAACGGCAGCTAATTCATCCGCATCTGTTGGAGGAATGGTGGAAGGGATCGATCCCATATCCGGTGAAAGGCCAAGGCAATAAAGAAGAAAGACCAGGCGCAGGGCCAAAGGCAGCATAGTACAGAAAAGATATTCCTGATTCAAGTCTTGGAGGAAGGGCGGCTACTAGAAGAGAGGGGTTCAACCCCGGCAAAGTCCTTAGCAAAGGCCGACGTCCCATCAGGCAACCTCCTCTTGTTTGATTCCGTGCACGAGTAAGTACCCGTAAATCGTAGAGAAGACAGAGCGGGGAAAGCTGCCTTATGTAGTTACCTGCTCTTTCATCGAGATTAGCGAATTACGGTATAGGAAGATCTAATAGAATCTGGTTCGAGGAAATGGAATTCTTTGCTATTAGTGAAAATATCTGCTGCTTTTGTGCCAACCCTCGTTGGAAGAACTCTGGGGAAGGCAGGAACTTCCGGATTTACTGATTTAGGAGTTTTTCCCGCACCGATCTGACTTATTTAGAAAGCTAGAACGGAGAGGGAACACCCGGTGAAATATGGTTTGCTGGTACAGAATCCGTTGCTATTGGACTTGGCAAGTAAGCCCAGAAGGAAGAAGTCGTAGCTGCTACCGCTCCGTGGGCTTCTTCTTCTTCTTAGTCTGCTCGAAAGGAAAGCCAGTAACTCGAGAGTAGAAAGAAATAGAATAGAGTATGACGGAACCAGTAGCTTTGAGCTTGAACGTGTTTCAGCTCTTGTCCTGCTCGAGTGGTTGGTTTTCAATTTGCCTTCCTGAAGAAGAATCAGATTCAATCCCAGGAACCTATGCCTTTCGATCGTAGGAATTGCTTTCTAAGGTACCGTTGGCTTGGAAGCTGCTAGCCGACGAATAATGACCAAATGTTAACGAATTCAAAATTACCATCATGATCAACGCTTCAATTCAAAAAAAACTTCTTTCTCACGATGTCGCCCTCCTCCCATACTGAAAAGGAAGACGAAAAGAAGAGCTTGAATGACCAAGGAAACCGACTTGCCCCGTGGCGGGGGTCAAAGTAGTCAAAACAGTCCATTCGTGGTAGGAAGGCAAGAATCCCAGCTTTCTTCCTCGACCAGTGGATAATAGCTCTTTTGGACTTATACATGCAGCACCCTTGTGTCTTTCGGCATAGTCATCAAGGGACTCCAAGTCCACATTGATAAACTGCTCCATCTGACGAAGAGAAACTCGTAAATCTTCAATCAGATAGTGTCGGCACATCCTGATCGGGAAGAGGCATTAAATCGGCCACTTCACGAAGGAAGTTATTGAAAGGATCAAAGATCTCGTAATCAATCGGCACATGGTCTTTGTCAGGATATTCCGAGGCAAAGACCTTCTTCTTCGGTAAAACCACCGATATAAGGTCAGAAGCGCCCCAGTTGCAGAAGAGATTTTGTTTACCACTAAAAGTCTCACTCCACATTGAAGAACGCTCTGAAGGAACACTCTCTTCCTCTCTACCGACTTCATCTACTAGCTTCAAATCGCGAGGTAGATAGGGGATGGGGTCGACGGGACTAGTTTGCTACTGCTTTGCTTCTAGAATGCCGACTACATGGGAACAGATCCTTCTTCCTCGGAATCGAAACTTTTAACAATTTCCACTGACGAGCTTTCTCGCGAGCTCTTTCTTCCTCATTTTCCAACTTCATCTTTCTCTCGTTCACCTCCGGCTGTTGACAAGCCTTCCTACTTCTCAGACGGCGATGCCGAGTACCATACTTATTATATCGATTTGGAACCTTTTTTCATAAGAAAACCTTTCTTTCTTCTGCAATTCCTTGCTTTTAAGCTGCTCCTCTAGGGATGGAGGTAGGCCCAGGCTTGTCCGGTGGTGCACTTGCAAAGTAGTCCTATCCGCTTGAGAGGGAAAGACGGCTGCTCTGTGAACAACCCTAGTTGCTGGTCCTGCTCTATCAACAATGGTAGATTGGGCTCTACTCCGGTAGATAGTCATTGGGATTGGTCAAGCTCCTTCACTTTCACTTCCCCGCTGTCCTTGCTTGGCTAGTTAGCTGGTAATCCTTTCTTTCTTCTGAAGTTCCATTCTCTTAGGGTATTCTGCCTAAGCGGCTTCCTTTGTAATGAGTGCGCCGCCAATGCTTCGATGCTGTCATTTCCTCACTGTTGGGAAGGGGACTGCCAGTCCTACGTCGAGTTAGGTCTTCTTCCGCGAAAAGAGAGTAGGAATATGCTACTTACGGTCTCTGTGGATCAGAAGAAATCTCACTTTTTAGGAAAGAAAACAGAGTGAAAACACGGATCAGACGAAAAAAAGAAAGAAATATTACGCGTCCTCGTGCGTGAATTCATGCCTTGCGGCGAACATTTTTGATGTGGAAATCCGATTTCGGTACGACTTGCTCGGAATCGTAGTTCAGCAGGGGGGTCACAACCTCTTCTTACAACATTAGGCCCGTCCCCTAGTAGCATAAATAGGTAAGGATTCAATCCAGCCATAGGTTCCCCTTTAGTTGAATCTTCAGCCAGTCAACTTTCTCAACCCCGACCTACACAAGTGGTTTTAGAACCTAACAGAACTTTTGAATTCAAGCGTAGAACACTTGGTGTGCGCACCTCGTTTATGCATCTTCGAATGGAAATTGGCATGAGTTTGGGCAAGCCACCAGCCAACGGACAGATGCCCATCAACCACCGGTGGGAGAAGCAAATGACCTCGATTCGACTCCATAACCACCCCGAAGGGGAAGCAAATGAGCCATCTGCAAGTTCCCCAATGCCTTCCGAAACCTGACGGAACGGACTCCGAACTAAGAAGATGCGAAGGAGCTGCCTCCAAGCAATCTATTGATGGTTCCTCTGACTAGCCAGCCCTATCTGCGCATTTGACTCCTTATCTCTGGGGATAGACAGTTCTAGCTCTAGCGAAGCGAAATTAGTGATTTCCCGCCTCCTGATCCCGATCCCTAGCATTTTCCTAACTCAGGATTCTATTCCGTTCTCTTTCTTCCTTCCTGCATAGTGTAAGTGTACGTTGCCTGATGACTGTATTGATTCCGTCAAACCTCCATCAACCAACACGAGCAGATAACAAGAACATGATATGATTTGAAAGACAAAAACTTGAAAACACTGGGAATCAAAATTGTGTTGACTGTGCAGGCACATTCACTATGGCCATTCTCTATCAAGAATGAGAGCATGAGCAAGTATACAATGATGCTCTCAACTACCCTACTGGTATATATTCCCTTAGACAGTGGGGGCTCCTAAAAATTGTGGTTGGGTACTGGGAGCTTGACCACGATGCTTTTGTGTGGGAGAATGAGATCCTCAAGATCGAAGTTGAGGAGATTTCTTTCCTGACTGGCCTTTCTCATCGAGGAGAGGAAGCCCATCCTCACAGGTGGGGGATGAGGTGGCGAGCTCCATACTGTCACTTAGTATGTAACTAAACATATACTGCAATCCAAATGCATGGAAAGTGAGCAACTAGGTCTCCATCAGACAGGTAGTGAACTTTAGCTTAAATATTCTCCTTCTCATGTTGAATCGCATGTTAGGATCCTCATCTCCACACTTGGCATCTCATGCACTCACTGATGTACTACGGAGAGCAGTGCCTAAGACCGATAGTGTTCGACTGGTGTACATAATTACTAGGCAGCATGAAAGCCCAATTGACTGACTGCAGACTTGGCAAGATCCAACACTTTGGTTATGGTTGCATTCTGTCTTCTTATTTCCTAGAGAGAGTGTAAAAAATCACCCGTCAGTCCCCATTCCCATGACTGGGCTTCAAGAGACCAATATGCTCAGGTGGATAGACATGATGTATAGGCTAGATGGTGGAGCCATCACCAATGCTTTTAACATCTTCTTCCTTAACTAGTGGTTAGATAAAATAATTCCCATTGATGCCATATGCCAGCACTCACTTTCGTCGTGATCAGTATCTAGTGCTTCTACCGGCCCTTTTTGGAGCTGGTAATGTTTGCAACTCCTATATATTACAGGAACCACCTATTTAGAGGAGGAATAGGTATTCGAAAGCAAGTTCAAGAAAGTACGCAAACCGATTCACACCAGGATGATGGATTTCCTGCTCTAAGCGATCGGATAATAAGAAAGAGATATGTTGAAGAAAGAGAGACTGATACTGATATAGTGGATTGAGCACGATACCCCAGCAGGAAGCAAGCTAGGGATTCCAGAGCCTTAAACGAGAGGGGGGCAGTCTCAGAAGCTGTCGAAAGGAAGGAGGTTAATCTTATTATCTCTCGAAAGCTGAAAGAGGGACAAGCAGAACGAACTGAAAAGCTTGCCAACCTAGTAAGCAGTAATCAAGCTCCAATGACCCTTGCTAATCTAAATATAGTAAACAAAAGCGGAAATTCACCTTCTTTGAGGAGCGGTATACCAGAAGAAAGAAGAAAATCCCGCATTGATTGAAGAGCCGAACCGAAGAAAGATGATGATGAAAACGGATCGGCATAAGGGTAGGGTCAAGTTTAAGCTTACTTATTAATTAATTAGGGTAGGCGCAAGGGGAATTTCATTCATTCAATGTTGTCAGCAAAGAAGGGAAGCATCGAGCTATTGTTGATTGAAGCAAGGGAATAGGGATTCGGTCAATAGAAATAGGCTGACAAGCGCTTACTTGCACTTGGGTAGGAAGCTTTTCAAAAAGAAGGAAGGATATCTGCACAAGCAAGTCCCACAGACATCCCTTGAGACTCCTTCGCCCCTATCTCTTAAGGGTCTTTTTCTATCACTTTAGAAGTGTTAGAGAGGAATAAGCGAGTTTCAGAGTAGGCCGAACCTCACTTGACCGATGATTGGGTGAGACCGTTTGCCGAACGCTTCGGACTGTGCCCTCTTGCCCGACCGGATCTTCTCTTGTTTGTTCCCCGCCCCTAGTTTGCTCACGAGTCGACTATTCCAGTATTGGCCGAACTCTTTGGCTGGCTCACACTCTGTCTATGGAACCCGTATTTTCGTCGTATTTGTGACTTTCCTTCGGGGACTGGGCTCCTTCAACTACTGTTGTCTGATCTACGATATCCCTTATTTTCAGGCGGAGACCCCTTTATCGAAAGCGAGAACCATAGACCGCTTGCTACCCTCGCACAAAAGAATAGATTAGTACGAGCCAAGTTTGAACTTAACTTCTCTTATTATATTAGTACGAACCAAGCTCTCGCTTCCCTAATGGTTACTTGCCTATTGCCTCATCCGATAGAGGAAGGTCAAGCGGAAGAACCTTTCTTTGATCCGCTATTATATAATTACCTGGAGTAAGCGCCCAAGCTGAGTAGAGATTTGGGGTTCAATCTAGCGACAGGGATAAGACCTATAACTATCCTAAGTGAGAAAAGTGTTTACCGGTGCCCAGTACAGACATATGTATCATTGCCGGGTGAAGCAGAGGGGGTCTTTATTTGTTTGCTCCTACTCGGTTCAGTGTTGGTACAGTGCCATTCTTTTCCATTGATTTAATACTTCAGTAGCGTTTGTAGAGCTATCTCTATCTAATACATACCCTGCCCTTCGTGACCAGAGAGGTAGGGGTTCTCTCGACGGAAGTTACCATAGAAAGTCCATCCTCGTGACTTGCTACTTCTTGCCTTTCATCTAAGTCTTGATCCGGAGTGAAAGGGTGCCGTACGGCCTCTTTATGAACCTCTCGTTAAGAGAAAGGAAGTTCGGTTTGACAACTGATATGAAGCAAGTTACTGAATCTGATGATCGTGATCGAGAGAGATAGAAGAAAGAGAAGGTACCGAACCGGAAGGTACAAAAGGAACAGAAGAAAGAGTAGAAGATGAGATTGGTGGACGACTGGATAGGCCAGATCTAAAGACTTTCAGGAAGTGGGTTTCGCGTAGCAACTTTCGTTAAAGCAAGTCAACTCGAAATTGCATATATAATACATTAGGGTAGGTGAACCAGACTGAGGCTTTCTTTTTGATTTCGAGGGCGGGTCTTATTATATAATAGAGTGTTCGAAGTCTAACGTCGAGAAAGATCGATCGCCTATGAATTTAGTTCAAAGAAAGCGGTCGTTCACGTCAGGTTGTTGATGTAGTTGCTTGTACTTTTTTTGTTGAGATTGCGTTGGTGTTCCGTGTACCGCTCCGTGGGTACTTCATCGAAAAGAATGCTCTTCGGAGCTGTAATGCCCCAAAACTCCCATGCCTTTCTTGGTCGGACCAACCGGCGATTTTCTTTCGTCTTTTTCTTTCGTCTTCTGGGAGAGCAAGAACAAGTCTCCCCCTTTTTTGTGGGGGAGCAGTCAAAGAATGAACCAAACCAAACCAAATGATGGATGAAATGATCAAGCAGATGATTGCGGAAATGCGGAAGGAGAATGCTGAAATCAAGCAGATGATTGCGGAAATGAGGAAGGAGAATG